TTTCCGAACACCTCATAGTATTTTCGGGGCGTCCAAAGAGTCGATCATTTCTGCATGATTTTTTTTTCTCGTGCACTACCCCTTCCAATGGGTTTCGAAGATAAAAATCCTTTATTGGCATTGGCCCATAAATTGACCATCCAGGTAAATCCATGAATTAAGTTTGATTATTCCTTCTTATTATTATTAATATTAAGCATCTGAATCATGAATTGTCTTCTGATGACTCATGAAGCGGATAGATTCTTTTTTTGAAAGAACTGTAAACGGAAAACGAAATCCCCTCGCCCACTACCGGTTGATCTTCAGACCTGCCCCCCCTTTCTTCCATCAACTAAATGGATTCTTAGATCTTCTTCATGAGATTAAGAAAAAAACTCTTTTTAGATTCTAATTTCTATGTATACTAATACTAATAGTAAATTACTAATATTTTTCTATTTCTCTGTTAGAAAAGAGAGAGTTTCCTTTTTTTTACTTCAATACTCAATACAATAACAATATTCAATAAAAAAAATAGGAGACCGGAAATGAGAGTATTTATCTCGCATCCATTCTTCATATGATTGTCGGAACAAATTGGATGCAACGAAATGGAAATTTTTGGTACATCTAGCTATAAATCTAAAGATAGAAATATTATATAGTATATAGTATAGATATATAATATAATAACAAGACGTTGGTCTCTAATAATAAATAAATTAATATTTATCCTGTAATCAAAGAAAGATAGTGAAAAATTTTCTTATCTTGTGACTTAGATTCTTATCTTGTGACTTAGAATAAAAGGTTCTCTGTGGAAGAACGAAATGCCAAGTTATTCCTATAGAACATCTAGGACCAAGACGATTGAATTGGAAATATCGACAAATTCTTGCGGAGTCCAAAGAAAAAAAGGGGGGTCAACTTGTTGCAATTTTATCTCTATTGAATTTGAATATCAGAATAGCGGATATAGTCATGATTCAATGGGTCAGGTCCACTTATTTTTCTTTTATTGATTTCTAATCTTTACAATGGATTTCATTGGCCTAATTGAAAATAGGAATAGTTGGTGATTCAACAGATGACTTATCATTATTCGTGCTAACTATAACTAATATATATACTATAACTCATAACTCATTAGATTATTATTAGATGATGATAATAATATAATATTATACAGTTGTTTTTTATTACTATTAATTAATTAAAAATTAAATATAATAAAATCAATTTAATAATAATTAATAATTTAATAATATTGCTATTCTTCATATGAATACTACGACTGAAAAAAATACAAAGTCCCCTATCGGATCTGAACCGAGGGCTTACGCCTTACCATGGGATTACTCTACCACTGAGTTAAAAGGAAAGGGCTTGGTTCATTGAATTCCTGAACGGGTCACTGTACTATGTAAGTAAAATCTTCTTATCTTCTTTCTTCTTATAATTATATTTATTTATTATTTATATATAAGATAAGAAGATATATATATACCTACTTCTTTCTTTTATAATATATATATATAAGATATAAGATAAGATTATTATATTATATATAAGAATTTAATTTAATAAGATTTAATTAATAATATATTTATATTTAAAAATTATATTTATATATATAAGTATTAAGTATAAGATAATATATAAGAAGCCCGTCTACACATATCCAGAAGCCCCTCGACAAAAGATCCATTTATATACAATAATTGCATTGTAGCGGGTATAGTTTAGTGGTAAAAGTGTGATTCGTTCTATTAACCCCCTTAATAGTTAAGGGGTCTTTCGGTTTCATTCATATTCCGATCAAAAACTTTATTTCATTAAAAGGATTAAATCCTTTACCTTTCAATGACACATTCAAGGAAAAATATAAATTTTCGGCATTTTTATCCAAAAGTAAATGAAAAAATAAAAACTTGGATTATGAAATTGTGAAACAAAATTTTAAAATTGGATCCATACTTCCAATTGAATGAGTATGAATAAAGAATCCATGGATGAAGATAGACAAGTAGATTTCTAATTTCTAATCGTAACTAAATCTTCAATTTTTGTTTTGATTTGTATCGAATAAATTGAAGCAAAATAGCTATTAAATAATGTCTTTAGTTTACTAGAGACATCGACATATTATTTTAGCTCGGTGGAAATAAAATACTTTTCCTTAGGACCCTCTCAAATAGAAATAGAGAACGAAGTAACTAGAAAGGTTGTTAGAATCGCCTTCTTCTAGAGGGATCATCTAGAAAGCGAGTCGTTTTGAATTGGATTGGATATATTCAAACAAAAAGCTGACATAGATGTTATGGGTATCATTTTTTGTAAGATGGGTATCATTTTTTTGTAAGTTGGTTCACATCTTAAATCTAGCAATATATCCATTTTCCATAAAGGAGCCGAATGAAACCAAAGTTTCATGTTCGGTTTTGAATTAGAGACGTTAAAAATGATGAATCGACGTCGACTATAACCCCTAGCCTTCCAAGCTAACGATGCGGGTTCG